CGAGATGAAATAGGGAAAGACAGAAGATAGAACTTCAAATTTAAAGAAAAAGATAATTGAAGTAACTCGTCTTCGAATCAACTTTGGTTGGGGTTCGAAAAATGAATAAATAAAAATAAAGTCAATTTTTCCCTTTTTCAGGGGGGCCTTCGGGAGTCGTGGAATGGTTTTCTTCTCCTCTTATTCCATATGGAATACAATGAGTTAAAATAAGAAGGAATAGGCGACGACCATTTCATTCATTTGCTCTAAAAAGAGGATCAAATCCTATTGAAAAAGAAATAATCTGAAATAGAAAGAACTTTTTTCAAATTCTATTCTTTATTTATCTTTTATTCCAAAATTCCTCAAAAATCCGATTTCATTTTTCAATGGGTTTAGATGATCTAGTTCTTAATATTATTACTTTACTTAACTGACAGATTCCACAATAAATCTCTTGATTTGGAATTAGGGACTCATGTCCCATCTGATGAATCGATTTTCTTTTGTATCTCGCTCTATCTTGTTTTTTAGTATTATCTAAAATAACCGATGAATTAGGAATTTTCCATAACTTAGGTAAGTGCTTTACCAACATATGTAGTGTAGTAAAAAAAAAAAATGGAATTTACCCCCTTCATGCTTACTATAACTAGTTATTTCGGTTTTCTACTGGCTGCTTTAACTATAACCCCAGCTCTATTTATTGGCTTGAACAAGATACGTCTTATTTGAAATGAATTGAATGAATAAGTCAGAAAATAAGAATCTATCTTTTGGATTCCTGATATTCTAGGACCTTTTTCCACGCTAATTACCAATTCTTTTTTTGGTCATTGAGATTCGTGGATAATTTAGACTATTATTTAGAGATAGATCGTACCTCTTTTTTTATCCCCTCGAACAAATCGAAATGATTGAAGTTTTTCTATTTGGAATCGTCTTAGGCCTAATTCCTATTACTTTAGCGGGATTATTCGTGACTGCGTATTTGCAATACAGGCGTGGGGATCAGTTGGATCTTTGATTGAGTAATATTTATTTTTTGATTGACCTCCTCCAAATTAGAGGGGAGGTCAAATTGGAGTTGTAATTCGACTTTGTTTTTTTTTTAAGTTTTACTCTGTTTCGACATAAGATAGATGGAATCACGCTCTGTAGGATTTGAACCTACGACATCGGGTTTTGGAGACCCGCGTTCTACCAAACTGAACTAAGAGCGCTTTCAAAAAGAAAATCCTTTTCTACTCCTAACGTGTCTCACGTACGTATAGTATCCACAAATTCAAGTTATATACACTTTAATTGATCTCCCCGCTACTGCCCATAAAGAAGAGAGAAGTAATAGGTAGGGATGACAGGATTTGAACCTGTGACATTTTGTACCCAAAACAAACGCGCTACCAAGCTGCGCTACATCCCTTTTCCAAATTGTTGTACAATGCCATTGTACACAATTCCTTTCTTGTTTTCCACATCGTAATTTTCTTCTATTTCTCTATCTATATAGAACTTTCTTGTCATTTCGTGTTTTTGGTCTCATATAATCAACGAAGGGTATATATCTAAAATCCAGTTGAATTTCACCTATAAAAGAAAGATTACTATTCCTTAGTAATGTATAGGAAGAGGGGGTCATCTTTTTCTTTTTTAGGGATAGGAAAATTGCGTCTATATGGTTCATTCTATATATATATAGAATATTGATTTTGTTTTTTTAGTTAGGAATTTCGCCTAAATAAAGAAATACAAACGATCTTGGGCAAGAGTATCTGATCATATATGTATTCCAATAAGGAAGGAGGATTTTCAATGCGGGATATAAAAACATATCTCTCTGTAGCACCCGTGCTAAGTACTCTATGGTTTGGGGCTTTAGCAGGTTTATTGATAGAAATTAATCGTTTATTCCCAGATGCTTTGTCATTCCCTTTTTTTTAATTCTAGTTATTCCTATACGAGAGATAAAATTCTTCGTGACATGACGAAAATTTTCTTTCAATCCTTTTTTAGTATACGAAGCAAAAAGAAAGAAAAGATGGATTGGGTTGAACCTCAGAGTCATCAAAAATTTGGTAAATCTCATTTTGGAAGAAAACATAAATTTAATTAAAAGCGGTATCCAAGCTAAGTCAGGCCTCACAAATTCGAGCATAGAAAGAGCCGGGCTTGCTACTTAAATGAAAGGATTGTATTCTTTAATTATTTCTCCATTTTTTATTCTATTGGATTTTATTCTTCTTTTTCGGATCCAATATAGAAGAATAAAAGAACAGGTATAAGAATTAAGTTAAGTCGATCCAAAAAGGAAAGGAGGTTCATGGCCAAGGGCAAAGATGTTAGAATCAGAGTGATTTTGGAATGTATCAGTTGTGTTCGAAAGGGTACCAATAAGGAATCGACGGGGATTTCTAGATATAGTAGTCAAAAGAATCGCCACAATACACCCGGACAATTAGAATTAAGAAAATTTTGTCGTTATTGCCGCAAGCATACGACTCATAATGAAATAAAGAAATAGGAGCATCGTCTTTTTGATTTTTCTAAAAAATAGAAAGAGTAAGAATTTCTTAGTTAATATATAGAACATAAATAGAATACAAAATACAAATCCACTTTAGGTAGATATTATTTCATATGTATAGAGGTTTTTTTATATATAGTATATGAATCAAATAATATATGGACCAAAGAAAGACTACTTCTTCTGGATCCAAAATTAATAAAATAAAGAAATCCATTTTTTTTTTTTTCAAATTTAAAAATAAGGAATAAATCATGTATATATCTAAACAACCTTTTCGTAAATCTAAGCAACCTTTTCGTAAATCCAAACAAACTTTTCAAAAATCCAAGCAACCTTTTCGTAAATTCAAACAACCTTTTCGTAAATCCAAACAACCTTTTCGTAGGCGTTCCCGAATTGGTCGGGGGGATCGAATTGATTATAGAAACATGAGCTTAATTAATCGATTTATTAGTGAACAAGGAAAAATATTATCCAGACGAATAAATAGATTAACCTTGAAACAACAACGATTAATTACTCTTGCTATAAAACAGGCTCGTATTTTATCTTTCTTACCATTTCGTAACTATGAAAATGAGAAGCAATTTCAAGCCCAGTCAATTTCAATAATTACTGGTCCTAGACACAGAAAAAATAGACATATTCCTCAATTAACACAAAAGTTCAATTCCAATCGAAATTTAAGAAACTCCAACCAGAATTTAAGAAACAACAATCGGAGCTTAAGTTCCGATTGTTGATGTTTTATTCGAAAGGATCAGACTCATATATAAATAAAGTAATCCAGTTTAGATTCTTTTGTTTGTTATAAGAAAAGAAAGAAAAATGGGAAAAAAGAAATAGTTTTTTATTTATTGCAACATGCTCGTTGATTCCTACCACTTAATCTTAATTTATTGTATTTTCCCGGAGTTCCCTCTCCGGGAATTCGGTTTTCATTATTCCTGTATATTACTTTTTTATCCCTTTAATTAATGGTCTTTATTTTATTGGAAATCGTGTAAAGATTATTTGGATTTAATACAGCTACTTGTGCAAGCATTTTACGATTAAGAATCAATTCCTTTTTGTACAGATTGTGTATTAATTTACTATAACTATCAAATACTTTATATATCCGTGTTGCTGCGTTTATCCGAGTGATCCACAAACGACGAAAATCCCTCTTTTGCCTACCTCTATCTCGATGAGAAGAAACAAAAGCTCTTCTTACTTGTTGAGTAATCATTCGATTAAGTCTTAAATGAGCCCCTCTAAAGTTTGAGGCAAATGAACGCATTTTTGTTCGTCGTCTCCGAGCTATATATCCTCGCGGAACTCTGGTCATTGAATCAAATTAACCTTAATGAATAACTAATGATTTCTCTTCTTTTAACCGTTCTTTTTCCCATTAATAACAAAACGGATTATTCCGATATATAAAATATTAATTCCAATGGCTTTTGCTACTATAACCTTCCCAACCACGATTTTTTATTCTATCCCCTTCAGTTATTTCGCATAGAAATAACAAATTCTAACGGTACTAAAAAAACAGTGGGTTCCATCGTTTCTATGGTTCTCTTTTAAACGGTGAGGCCCTCTCTATACACCGGAGCCTTTTCTTTCATCAAAAGGTATTGTGAACTTGTATAGTTCGCAGTCTTTGGCTCTACCTATCCATTATAGAGTAAATCGCTCTTTTCACAATAAATAAGAGTTATTCATACAGTGACGGTATTTAATTATGAAAGTTGGCTAAGTAGCTGACCCTTTAGTCCGTTCTTTTAAGATAAAGGAGCATAATCCTTTTCTTTTTATTACTATTTCCTCCGCTTAATCGATAACCATTTGCTACCAATGGGGGAATTGCTTCTTCCAATCTAGATGATTGGATTTGCACCAAAGGAAACCATAAATTCCATATACCGTAGAAATCTAGGAGAGAGAAGCTCTATCCTATTCATTGGTACCGATCATGGATATTTCAAAACAAAAATTGTCTTATTTGTTTTGTTTGAACTCATGATCTGAACGAGTCGCACATACACCCTAGCACATGTTCCTCGACGCTGAGGACATCCCTTAAGCGCGGGCGTTTTTCTAGCATTTCGTATTGGCTGTCTTGCATTTCTAATAAGTTGTTTAACTGTTGGCATGTCGTATGTATATAGAAAAAAATGGATTGGTTTAGATCGATCTTAACCTGATGATTCATCATCATGAAGTATTTCTATTTTCTATAAAATCGCATAAAACCCAAATTTAGGTTTGAAATAAATTTACAAGAAATTTAGCCACTACCAATCCTTAAACATTTCTGGAAACCACACTGGATCAGTATCGCAGTGCTCATCAATCATTTCATCCCCTACAATATCAACAAGTCCATAAGCTTTGGCTTCGTCTGCTGACATAAAAACATCCCTTTCCATGTCTTCGGATACAACCCAAAAAGGCTTGCCTGTTCTTAGTGCATAAACCCTTGTGATCATTTCGCGAACTTTGTGTAACTCTTCCACTTCTAGTAAAAATTCTGGTGTCCTTGCCCGATAATAAGCACTAGCTGGTTGGTGAAGCATAATTCTAGCGTGAGGGAATGCTATACGTTTAGTAGGTTCTCCTCCAAGCAGAATGAAGGAGGCCATGGACGCGGCTATTCCGAGGCATATTGTATATATATCTGGTGTCACCGTTTGCATCGTATCAAAAATAGCCATTCCTGAGATTAGCCACCCGCCGGGGGAGTTTATAAACAAAAAAATATCGCTAATTCCATCTTCTATACTGAGATATACCATGAGACCTGTAATATGATTCGTGATCTCGCAACGAATCTCTTGACCTAAAAAAAGTGTCCTTTCTCGATACATAACATTGTATAAGTCAACCCAAGTCGCTTCTTCATCTCCGGGAATCCGGTAAGGTACTTTTGGAACACCAATGGGCATATTAGATTAATATTATTAGATTTAAGTAAGAAAACTACACTTTAATATGGAAACTTAAGAATGGAAGAGAAAGAAAGAATCCGCAGTTTATTATCTTCATTTTTTTCTTATTCTATAAGAATACTATAGATTCTATTAATACATAGATTGAAAAATTATACATATAAGGAAGATAAGACAGATTGAATAAAGAAAAAGGAATCTGTGATTCGAATGATAAACAAAGAGGGATTAGGGATCTATTCTTCGTTTTTCAAAATAGCCCAAGCTACCCATTGCATATTGGCACTTATCGAGTATAGAATAGATCTGCTTCTCTTTCTTCTTACAAACAGAATTGGCTTCTTATTTTTAATGGAATGAAATAAATATTCACGCTTTCTGACACAGAATCCCCTAGAAGGGTTAGGTACATAGGATATGGATAGTCTTTTCCAATGCGATAAAATAAAACGACATCGTGTCTATTTTTCTTTGCTAAAGGGGTATTTCCATGGGTTTGCCTTGGTATCGTGTTCATACTGTCGTATTGAATGATCCGGGTCGATTGCTTTCGGTGCATATAATGCATACAGCTCTAGTTTCTGGTTGGGCTGGCTCGATGGCTTTATACGAATTAGCGGTTTTTGATCCCTCTGATCCTGTTCTGGATCCAATGTGGAGACAAGGTATGTTCGTCATCCCCTTCATGACTCGTTTAGGAATAACCAATTCGTGGGGTGGTTGGAGTATTTCAGGAGGAACTATAACGAATCCGGGTATTTGGAGTTATGAAGGTGTGGCAGGTGCGCATATTGTGTTTTCTGGCTTGTGTTTCTTGGCAGCTATCTGGCATTGGGTATATTGGGACCTAGAAATATTCTGTGATGAGCGGACGGGAAAACCTTCTTTAGATTTGCCCAAGATCTTTGGAATTCATTTATTTCTTGCAGGGGTGGCTTGTTTTGGCTTTGGTGCATTTCATGTAACCGGTTTGTATGGTCCTGGGATATGGGTGTCCGATCCTTATGGACTAACAGGAAAAGTACAAGCTGTAAATCCTGCGTGGGGTGCAGAAGGTTTTGATCCTTTCGTTCCGGGGGGAATAGCTTCGCATCATATTGCTGCGGGTACACTGGGCATATTAGCGGGCCTATTCCATCTTAGCGTCCGTCCGCCTCAACGTCTATACAAAGGATTACGTATGGGCAATATTGAAACTGTACTTTCCAGTAGTATCGCTGCTGTTTTTTTTGCAGCTTTCGTAGTTGCTGGAACTATGTGGTATGGATCGGCAACTACCCCAATCGAATTATTTGGACCTACTCGTTATCAGTGGGATCAGGGATACTTTCAGCAAGAAATATATCGAAGAGTTAGCGATGGGTTAGCCGAAAATCTTAGTTTATCAGAAGCTTGGTCTAAAATTCCCGAAAAATTAGCTTTTTATGATTATATTGGTAATAATCCGGCAAAGGGGGGATTATTCAGAGCAGGCTCAATGGACAATGGGGATGGAATAGCTGTTGGATGGTTAGGACATCCCGTCTTTAGAGATAAAGAAGGGCGCGAGCTTTTTGTACGTCGTATGCCTACTTTTTTTGAAACATTTCCGGTAGTTTTGGTAGATGAAGAGGGAATTGTGAGAGCGGACGTTCCTTTTAGAAGAGCAGAATCCAAATATAGCGTTGAACAAGTAGGCGTAACGGTGGAGTTCTATGGTGGCGAACTTAATGGAGTAAGTTATTCTGATCCTGCTACTGTAAAAAAATACGCGAGGCGTGCCCAATTAGGAGAAATTTTTGAATTAGATCGAGCTACTTTGAAATCAGATGGTGTTTTTCGCAGTAGTCCAAGGGGTTGGTTCACTTTTGGTCATGCTACCTTTGCTTTGCTCTTCTTTTTCGGACACATTTGGCATGGCGCTCGAACCTTGTTCCGAGATGTTTTTGCTGGTATTGATCCAGACTTGGATGCTCAAGTGGAATTTGGAACATTCCAAAAAGTTGGGGATCCAACTACAAGGAGACAGACAATCTGATACCACATTGCTACGGTATCTTTCGCCTCTCTTTTTTGATTTGATATGGGAAACATCTCCTGTCCTTTCTTTGACTCTTTTTTTATATGGGAAATGATCCCAAATGACAAGTGAATAGGTGTGGAAGTTATAATTGTAAATAAACCACGATCGAATCTATGGAAGCATTGGTTTATACGTTCCTTTTAGTTTCGACTTTAGGGATAATTTTTTTCGCTATCTTCTTCCGAGAACCACCTAAGGTTCCGACTAAAAAATGAAATAATTTAATTGAAGTAAGAAGTCTCCCAGCCGGGAGACTTCTTACTTCAATTAGTCCCCATGTTCTTCGAATGGATCTCTTAATTGTTGAGAGGGTTGCCCAAACGCGGTATATAAGGCATACCCAGTAAAGCTTACAAGTAAACCAGATATGGAGATGGCGACTAAAGTTGCTGTTTCCATTTTTATAGAATTTCAAGATTACAATGGATCTATGATAAAGATCGTGTATTTACAACTACAACGGAATAGTATACAAAGTCAACACCAATGATTAAATAGAATTTATGGCTACACAAACCGTTGAAGATAGTTCTAGACCTAGGCCAAAACGAACTGGCGCAGGTAGTTTATTGAAACCCTTGAATTCGGAATATGGGAAAGTCGCTCCGGGTTGGGGGACTACCCCTTTTATGGGGGTTGCAATGGCTTTATTCGCGATATTCCTATCTATCATTTTAGAAATTTATAATTCTTCTGTTTTATTGGACGGAATTTTAATGAATTAGGTTTCTACTAACTAAAACTATGAAGTCATAGTTTTTCCATCCAAAAAGAGTCTTTCTGCTTTAAGCTCCACATTTCTAGACATTCTGGTAGTTCGACCGTGGATTTTTTTGTTTTGGTATCTCTGGAATATGAGTGTGTGACTTGTTAGAATTGATCCTATTGATAATACATAGAAAGGGCCTGTTCTCTCTATCAAGATGATTCTAATTCGTCGGATATTATTTATTCTAGTATCTGGAACACGAAATACATAGAGTGGATCAAGAAAAAAAAAATGGAACTATGATTCATACTCACTATTTAGACCTCGCAACCAGACTGAAAAAAAAAAATTCAAGTAGTTCTTAATAAAAAAAAAAGAACTTTTCTTCTTTCCAATTTTGTTTGCCCAAAAGACAACGTTTTTTTTTCTCTCGATTTTGTCGAGTCATTACACCAATTCAATAAATGATCATCAAGCGGTTTTTATTCGAAGAACCCTTGCCTTTTGTTTAGCTTGAGACTCAATCATCGTGGCTCTAGTATGAATCTAAGGTTTTAATTGAACTGATTCATAGGATCGCAACAAGATAATTTCTATTAGAAAACCACTATAAATTTTTATTTTTTTTATTTATTTATTTTACTAGTAAAATAAATAAAAAATAGGGAAGAGAAAAGTCAAGAGGCCTCTAATGATCAACATAAGGGAAAGAAAGATAGATGAGCCAACTTGAGATTTTTTGGCATTATCATCACAAAGAAGAAATTCTGGATTTTTCTTAGTTAATATCTTCAAGGCAAATTGATACAATCCTCCGGCTGATGAAGTTTTGAACCTTTTTTTTTTTCTAATATCCGTTGAAAATTTGTGTGTTTCTGCTTGAGCCGTACGAGATGAAATTTTCATATACGGTTCTCAGAGGGGGAGTCGGGCTAGTTACCTATCTCAATAAAGTATATGATTGGTTTGAGGAACGTCTTGAGATTCAGGCAATTGCAGATGATATAACGAGTAAATATGTTCCTCCTCATGTCAACATATTTTATTGTTTAGGGGGAATTACACTTACTTGTTTTTTAGTACAAGTTGCTACCGGTTTTGCTATGACTTTTTACTACCGACCAACCGTTACAGAAGCTTTTTCCTCCGTTCAATATATAATGACGGAGGCCAACTTTGGTTGGTTAATCCGATCAGTTCATCGATGGTCAGCAAGTATGATGGTTCTAATGATGATCCTGCACGTATTTCGTGTGTATCTCACAGGTGGATTTAAAAAACCCCGTGAATTAACTTGGGTCACAGGTGTGGTTTTGGCTGTATTGACTGCATCATTTGGTGTAACTGGTTATTCTTTACCTTGGGATCAAATCGGTTATTGGGCAGTCAAAATTGTGACTGGTGTACCTGAAGCGATTCCGGTAATAGGATCCCCTTTAGTGGAGTTATTACGTGGAAGTGCTAGTGTGGGGCAATCCACTTTGACTCGTTTTTATAGTTTACATACCTTTGTACTGCCTCTGCTTACTGCTGTATTTATGTTAATGCACTTTCCAATGATACGTAAGCAAGGTATTTCTGGTCCTTTATAGGCAAGGCATATCATAGAAAATTCGAATTCTCAGATATCATATCGGGTAGGTTGTGGTATTTCATTGCTACAAACATGGGTTATTGTAAAATAAGACATGTCATTTGGATACTTCTCTTCAACTTTGAAGTATACAAATATCCTTAAGTATTTTGATACAAATAGTTGAAGTTAATTTTACGAAAGAAAATAA